TTATAATAGTATTATAAATAACGGTTTATAAAATTAAAAAATTTTAATTATATAAATAATTTATATATAAATAAATATTTATTAAATTAATAAATTTATATTAAATAGGTGATATTATTTATAAACCAAATAGTCTTATATTTAAAGAAAAAAAAATGATATATATATATATAAATAATTTATTAAAATATAGATAGATATATACATATATTTATATATATTAAATATAAATAATTTATATATATATATATATAATTAAATATACATATATATATATATATACACGTATATATATACTAATTATTTATTCATTAATATAAATTATATAATAAATAATTAATATATTAATTTATATATATTATTAATATATATTAATAAATTTAATCTACAATAATTAATTTATTAATTAATTATTAAAAAAAAAAAAAATAGGGGTTAAATATATGAGGAGAAATGTACTTAATTTAATTATTTTATTAAGTATTAATTATATTAATTAAAATGTAATAATTATTTAATTTTTTTTAATTTAATTTATTAAATCATTTAAAATTTAACTTATTATTAATTTATAATTACTAATATTATTTTATTCTAGTTAAATATTTTATTTATATTTTATTTTACATGTAAATTTTTGTATGAATAATTATAAATTTTAAAAATAAATAATTATAAATTATTCGCAGTAATTAATATTAATTATAAAAGAAATTTTGAATTAGTGATAATATATAGTATTGGTAAAATTTGTGCCAGCTACTGCGGTTATACAAATGATGCAAATAAAAATTTTTAGTATTAGTTAAATTATTTATATTTAATATTTTTTTAAATTTATTAGGTGAAATTTTTAAATTTATTTATTATTAATTAATTAAATTAATTTAAGCTATAAAAATTTTGTAATAAACTAGGATTAGATACCCTATTATTAAAATTAAATAATAAAAATGCTAAAGTAGTATTAGTTATATTCTTAAAATTTAAAGAATTTGGCGGTGTTTTAGTCTATTTAGAGGAATCTGTTCTGTTATTGATAACCCACGTTGGACCTAACTTAATTTTGTTTACAATTTGTATATCGCCGTCATCAGAATATATTATAAGATTAATAATTTTCTAAATATTTTACTAAATAAAATGTCAGGTCAAGGTGCAGTTTATAATTAAGTAGAAATGGATTACAATAAAATTATTTAAACGAATTATTTTTTGAAATAAAAATATGAAGGTGGATTTAATAGTAATATAAAATAGATTATTTATATGATTAAAGCTCTAAAACATGCACACATCGCCCGTCGCTCTCATTTTTAAAATGAGATAAGTCGTAACATAGTAGATGTACTGGAAAGTGTATCTAGAATGATAATTTAAAGCTTAATTAGTAAAGCATTTCATTTACATTGAAAAGAAATTTGTGCAATTCAATTTAAATTAATATAATTTATTTATTAATTTATTTTTTTTTAATAATTATTAATAAAAATAATTTTAATGTTTTTGGTTTTAGTAATTTATAATGAAATAATAATTTTAATTATAGTGTATTAGTATTGTAAAAGAATATTGAAATAATTTGAAAAATTTTTATTTTAAAAGAAAATTTTATTTATTGTACCTTGTGTATCAGGGTTTATTAAATAATTAATTATTATAATAATTTTTCTCGAATTTTAAAGATTTAATTGTATATAAAAGTTATTGTTGAATAACTATTTTTAATATATGATTAGAAATGAAATGTTAATCGTTTTAAAATATATCTAGTTTTTTAAGAAATAAATTTAATTTAGTGTATTTATTTTATTGATTTTATTATTTAAATTTAATAAATAAATATAGTAATATTTTAAGGGATAAGCTTTAAAATAAATTTTTATATTTTAAATAATTATAAAATAAATATAAGCTTAAAAATAGCTATTATTGATAAATTTGTTATAATTTATTTTTTATTAAAAATTATTTATTTTTAAATTAAATTTTTTATTAAAATATAATTTTTAATAATTAAAAATTATAAATTATGATAAAATTAGTATATAAATTTATAAAATATAATTAATTTGATAGGTTTAAATGAAGAATTCGGCAAATTAAATATGTTCACCTGTTTAACAAAAACATGTCTTTTTGAATTAAATATAAAGTCTAGCCTGCCCACTGAAACTTAAAGGGCCGCGGTATCTTGACTGTGCGAAGGTAGCATAATCAATAGTCTTTTAATTGAAGGCTGGTATGAATGGTTGAATGAGATATATACTGTTTTTTTTAAATTTTTATAGAACTTTATTTTTTAATTAAAAAGTTAAAATAAAATTAAAGGACGAGAAGACCCTATAGATCTTTATTTTTATAAATTATAAGTTATAAAGAATTTTAAAATTTATATTTTAAATAAAATTTTACTGGGGTGGTATTAAAATTTAATAAACTTTTATTTATTTTTTACATTGATTTATGAGTTTAAGATCCTTTATTATGGATTAAAAAATTAAGTTACCTTAGGGATAACAGCGTAATTTTTTTAGAGAGTTCATATCGATAAAAAAGATTGCGACCTCGATGTTGGATTAAGAGTTATTTTTAGGTGTAGAAGTTTAAAGTTTAGGTCTGTTCGACCTTTAGATTCTTACATGATCTGAGTTCAAACCGGCGTAAGCCAGGTTGGTTTCTATCCTTAATTAATTATTATATTGTAGTACGAAAGGACCTAATATAAAAAATATAATTTTAATTTATTTGAAAATTAATAATTTTAATTACTATTTTGGCAGATTAGTGCAATAAATTTAGAATTTATAAATATAATTTTTAATTATAAATAGTATTGTTTATATATGATTTAATTTTACCTTTGATTGGAAGATTATTATTAGTAATTTGTGTAATAGTAGGAGTGGCTTTTTTAACATTACTTGAGCGTAAGGTTTTAGGTTATATCCAAATTCGTAAAGGTCCTAATAAAGTAGGATTTAATGGTTTATTACAGCCTTTTAGTGATGCTGTAAAATTGTTTACTAAAGAACAAACTTATCCTTTAGTGTCTAATTATATTTCTTACTATTTTTCTCCAGTTTTTTCTTTATTTTTATCTTTATTAATTTGAATATGTATTCCTTATTTAATTAAATTATATTCCTTTAATTTAGGAGTTTTATTTTTTTTATGTTGTACTAGTTTAGGAGTTTACACAGTGATAATTGCGGGGTGATCTTCTAATTCAAATTATGCATTATTAGGAGGGCTACGAGCAGTAGCTCAAACTATTTCTTATGAAGTGAGATTAGCCTTAATTTTATTAAGTTTTATTTTTTTAATTGGAAATTATAATTTTTTAAGTTTTTATAGTTTTCAATCTTATGTTTGATTTATTTTTTTTTGTTTTCCTTTAGGTTTAGTGTGATTAGCTTCTTGTTTAGCAGAAACTAATCGTACACCTTTTGATTTTGCTGAAGGAGAGTCAGAACTAGTTTCTGGATTTAATGTAGAGTATAGAAGTGGGGGATTTGCTTTAATTTTTTTAGCTGAATATTCAAGAATTTTATTTATAAGTATACTTTTTGTTGTAATTTTTTTAGGAGGTGATATTTATAGTTTATTATTTTTTTTAAAATTAACTTTTATTTCATTTATTTTTATTTGAGTTCGTGGAACATTACCTCGGTTTCGTTATGATAAATTAATATATTTAGCTTGAAAAAGATTTTTGCCTCTTTCTTTAAATTACTTATTTTTTTTTGTTGGGATAAAAATTTTTTTAATTTCTTTATTATTTTAATGAATAATTTTTAGTATAAATTAATAGAAGATTTTACTTCTTTCTTATGTTTTCAAGACATATGCTATAAAAGCTTATTAATTTAATTTAATAATTTATCTCAATATTTGGCTACTAATGGATTAATAATAAAGTATGAAAAGTATAATACAGTTAAAATTTGCCCAGTTAAAATATATGGGTCTTCTACTGGTCGAGCTCCAATTCAGGTTAGTAAAGAAGCAACAATTACTATGTTTCAGTATAAAATTTGATTTAAAGGATAAAATTGTAATCCTCGGAATTTACTAGCGTGTGTAAATGGTAAAATTAATAAAATTGCAATTGATAATACTAAAGCAATAACTCCTCCTAATTTATTAGGAATAGATCGTAAGATGGCGTAAGCAAATAAAAAATATCATTCTGGTTGAATGTGAACGGGGGTAACTAGTGGATTAGCCGGAATAAAATTTTCTGGGTCTATTAATAAATAATTAAATTTTCAAATAAATGCAATTAAAATTCATAAAAATACAATAAAACCAAAAATATCCTTATAAATAAAATATGGATGAAATGGAATTTTATCCACATTTCTGTTTAATCCTAATGGATTATTTGATCCTGTTTGGTGTAAAAATAATAAATGAATTATTATAAGAGCTAAAATAATAAAAGGAAAAATAAAATGAAAAGTAAAAAATCGAGTTAATGTTGCATTATCTACAGCAAATCCTCCTCAAATTCATTGTACCAAATCTATTCCTAAATAAGGGACTGCCGATAATAAATTTGTAATTACTGTTGCTCCTCAAAAAGATATTTGTCCTCAAGGTAATACGTACCCTAAAAATCCTGTTGCTATTGTTAAAAATAAAATAATTACACCAGTATTTCAAGTTATATGGTATAAATATGATTCATAATATACTCCTCGTCCTACATGAATAAATAAACATGCAAAAAAAAAAGATGCCCCATTTGCGTGACAAATTCGTAAAAATCATCCATTATTTACGTCTCGACAAATATGATTTACTCTATTAAAAGCAGTTTCAATATCTGCTGCGTAATGTATAGCTAAAAATAATCCTGTTAAAATTTGAAGAATTAAACATAATCCTAGTAATGATCCAAAATTTCATCAGGCTGAAATATTAGATGGTGCGGGTAAGTCTACTAAAGCGTTATTAGCAATACTAATTAATGGGTGAGTTTTTCGAATTGGTTTAAACATTAATTTATTGGCCGTAAAGGGCCATAAAATTTTTTAGTAATTTTTACTGTTACTAACAAAGTTAAAAATAAATAATTAATTAAAAGTAAAGTAATTAAATTTGTTGGAAAATTATATATTTTATTTAAAGATAAAATATTTTCATTAATTAAATTATTTATATTTGATAATTTTTCTATTTCTATATTTATAATAAATTGTTCGATTAATGATTTATCTATAATAAAAAATAAAATATTAAATATAAAAATAATAATTAAACTTAATATAATTAATTTAAATGACATAGAAAATATTTCGTTAGAAGATAAAGATGTGACATAAATAAATAAAATTAATATTCCCCCTAAAAAAATTAAAAATAAAATATATGAAAATCAAAAAGTTTTTACATAAATTCTAGTAATTAAACACGTTAAAAAAGTTTGGATTAAAAGTATTAGTCCTATAGATAATGGGTGTTTTATTTGTATAAAAATAAATCTTATAATTAAACATAATGTTATAATAATTAATTTTGTAATATCAAGAAATAGTTTATTTAAAATATTAACTTTGGGAGTTAATGAAAAAGAGATTTCTTTTTTCTTGAAGTTTAAAAAGAATTATATCTTAATTTTAGTTTACAAGACTAATGTTTTATTAAACTATTTAAACAAATTAATGGCAAACTTACATTTAATATTTATTTTATCAATAGCTATATTTATTTTTGGATGTTTAGTATTTGTTTCTAATCGTAAACATTTATTATCCACTTTATTAAGATTAGAGTTTATAGTATTAAGATTATTTATTTTTTTATTTTTTTATTTAAATTTTATGAATTATGAGCTTTATTTTAGAATATTTTTTTTAACATTTTGTGTGTGTGAAGGTGTATTAGGTCTTTCTATTTTAGTTTCAATAATTCGAACTCATGGTAATGATTATTTTCAAAGATTTTCTATTTTACAATGTTAAAGTTTGTTTTTATATTAATTTTTATATTACCTGTTTCTTTTTTAAAAAGTAATTATTGAACGGTTCAAAATTTATTGTTTTTTTTTACATTTTTATTTATAGTTAATTTTAGATCATTGAATTATTTTAATTATATTTCTTATTATTTTGGGTTAGACATAATTTCTTTTGGGTTAATTTTATTAAGATTTTGAATTTGTGGATTAATATTAATAGCAAGAGAAAAGGTTTATTTATTAAATAATTATAAAAATTTATTTATTTTTATAATTTTATTTTTATTAATAATATTAGTTTTAACTTTTAGTTCAATAAGAATATTTATATTTTATTTATTTTTCGAAGCTAGATTAATTCCTACTTTATTTTTGATTTTAGGATGAGGGTATCAGCCTGAACGATTACAAGCGGGTGTTTATTTGTTATTTTATACTTTGTTAGCTTCTTTACCTTTATTAGTTGGTATTTTTTATATTTTAGATGTTAATAATACACTATCTTTTAACTTATTGTTAAATTTTAGATTTATGAATTTAAATTTATTATACTTATCTTTAATTTTTGCATTTTTAGTTAAAATGCCAATATTTTTAGTTCATTTGTGGTTACCAAAGGCTCATGTAGAAGCCCCAGTTTCCGGATCTATGATTTTAGCCGGAATTTTATTAAAATTAGGAGGTTACGGTTTATTACGAATATTTTCTTTATTGCAAGTATCGGGGGTTAAATATAATTATTGATGAATTAGTATTAGATTAGTCGGTGGGGTTTTAATTAGATTAATTTGTTTACGTCAAACTGATTTAAAGGCTTTAATTGCTTATTCTTCAGTTGCTCATATAGGAATTGTTTTAAGAGGTTTATTAACTTTGACTTACTGAGGATTAACTGGGTCATATGCTTTAATAATCGCTCATGGGCTTTGTTCATCAGGACTTTTTTGTTTAGCAAATATTTCTTATGAACGGATAGGTAGACGAAGATTATTAATTAATAAGGGGCTTTTAAACTTTATACCTACTCTTAGATTATGGTGATTTTTATTATGTTCCGGCAATATAGCAGCTCCTCCTACATTAAATTTATTAGGCGAAATTTCTTTATTAAATAGAATTGTTAGATGATCATGAATTACTATAATTATATTAACATTTTTGTCATTTTTTAGAGCTGCTTATTCTTTGTATTTATTTGCTTATAGTCAACATGGAAAAATTTATTCTGGGATTCATTTTTTTTCAGTTGGGACAGTTCGAGAATTTTTTTTATTAATATTACATTGACTTCCGCTAAATTTATTAATTTTAAAAAGAAGATTCTGTATGTTATGAATTTATTTAAATAGTTTAAAAAAAATATTGATTTGTGGTGTCAATGATATGATTATTTCATTTTAGATCGTGAATACTTTAGTAAATTATTGTAAAACTAGTTTTTATTTTTTAATTTTTATTAGAATTACTTTATTTTTATTAAGAATAAAATTTATTTTAATAGATTTAGTTTATTTTATTGAGTGAGAAGTATTGTCTTTACAATCAATATCTATTGTTATGACTTTTTTGTTTGATTGAATAAGATTGATATTTATATCATTTGTTTTGTTAATTTCTTCTCTTGTTATTTTTTATAGAAATCAATATATAGAAGAAGATTATAACATTAATCGATTTATTATTTTAGTTTTAATATTTGTTATATCAATAATATTATTAATTATTAGTCCTAATTTAATCAGAATTTTATTGGGGTGAGATGGATTAGGGTTGGTTTCTTATTGTTTAGTTATTTATTTTCAAAATGTTAAATCTTATAATGCTGGTATATTAACAGCTCTATCAAATCGAGTAGGAGATGTGGCTTTATTATTAGCTATCGCTTGAATATTAAATTATGGGAGTTGAAATTATATTTTTTATTTAGATATATTGTCTACTAAATTTGAAATAATAATTATTGGGGCATTAGTAATATTAGCCGCTATAACAAAAAGAGCTCAAATTCCATTTTCTTCATGATTACCTGCGGCCATGGCCGCTCCTACTCCTGTGTCTGCTTTAGTTCATTCTTCTACTTTAGTAACAGCAGGGGTTTATTTATTAATTCGATTTAATGTTTTATTAACAGACTTGTGAATAGGGCAGTTTTTATTATTAATTTCTGGTTTAACAATATTTATGGCTGGATTAGGAGCAAATTTTGAATTTGATCTAAAAAAAATTATTGCTTTATCAACTTTAAGACAATTAGGATTAATAATAAGAATTCTTTCTATAGGATTTTATAAGTTAGCCTTTTTTCATTTATTGACTCATGCCTTATTTAAGGCTCTTTTATTTATATGTGCGGGGTCTATTATTCATAATATAAAAAATTCTCAAGACATTCGAATAATAGGGAGATTAAATATAAGCATACCTTTAACTTGTAGTTGTTTTAATATTGCTAATCTAGCTTTATGTGGTATGCCTTTTTTAGCCGGATTTTATTCTAAGGATTTAATTTTAGAAATAGTAATATTATCCTATGTGAATAGAATTTCTTTTTTTCTTTTTTTTTTTAGAACTGGATTAACAGTTTGTTATTCATTTCGGTTAGTTTATTATTCTATAACTGGTGAATTTAATAGAAGTTCTTTACACCCTTTAAATGATAAAAGTAAAACTATATTATTTAGAATTTTTTTTTTAATAATTATGGCAATTATTGGAGGTAGTATATTAAGATGATTAATATTTTTGAATCCTTCTATAATTTGTTTATCTTTTTCAATAAAAATTTTAACTTTAATTGTTTGTTTATTAGGAGGTATAAGAGGTTATGTTTTAACTAATGTAAGTTTATTTTTTATTAATAAGGGGTTATATTTTTATAAATATATTTTTTTTGCTGGTTCTATGTGATTTATACCAGTAATTTCTACATTAGGTATTATTAATTATCCATTAAATTTAGGATTAAACTCTTTTAAGAGTTTTGATCAAGGATGAAGAGAATTTTTTGGGGGCCAAATGTTATACACACAATTAAAAAATTATTCTTTATATTTACAGGAATTTCAAAATAATAGTTTAAAGATTTATTTATTAAGTTATATATTATGATTTATTATTTTATTTATAATAATTAGTTTTATTAATTAATTTAAATAGCTTAAATTTAGAGTATGACATTGAAGATGTTAGGGTGATTATAATAATCTTTAGATATTTATAAAAAAATAATTTTTTATTTTTACATTGAAAATGTAATGTTTTTTTTTAAACTATATAAATTGAAATATGTTGATCAAGAAAAAGCTGCTAACTTTTAACTTTAATGGTTTAATTCCATTTATATTTCTTAATTGGAATTATAAAAATTCAATTTTATCATTAACAGTGATATACCTCTTTTTGGTTTCAATTAATAAGGTAAATTGAATATTTCAATACTTTTTAAATGCAAATTAAATGTTATAATTAACTATTACCCTAAAATATGGGTGAATTTCACCTAAGATTAGGCCGAAACTAATTGCAATTAATCGCTTCATATTTATTTATTTCATTCTAATGCTCCTTGATTTCATTCATGGTAAAGGCCGATAATTAAAATAAAAATAAAAAATAAACTAGTAATAGTTCAGTTAATTAAATTTGATGATTTAATAATTAAAATTATAGGTAATAATAGTGCAATTTCAACATCAAAAATTAAAAAAATAATTGCAATTAAAAAAAATCGTAAAGAAAATGGAAGCCGAGAAGAATTTATTGGATCAAACCCACATTCAAAGGGTGAACATTTTTCTCGATCAGTAATAGTTTTTTTTGATAAAAGAGTAGCAAGAATTATTACAACGATTGTAATAATTATAATAATTAAAGTTATTGTGGATAATATTAATATTATTTATACTAAATTTTTTAGTCCTTGTGATTGGAAGTCACATATACAAATTATATACTTTATAAATATCTACCTCATCAGTAAATTGAAATATATAAAAATAATCATACTACATCTACAAAATGTCAATATCATGCTGCGGCTTCAAACCCAAAATGGTGGGTTTTTGAAAAATGAAAATTAATATGACGTAAAAAGCAAATTAATAAAAATGTTGTTCCAATTAGAACATGTAGCCCATGAAATCCGGTTGCTATATAAAAAGTTGACCCATAAACAGCGTCTGCGATTGTAAAAGGGGCTTCTATATATTCATACCCTTGAAGAATAGAAAAATAAACACCTAAAATAATAGTAAAAAATAATCCTTGTGATGTTTGAGAGTGATTTCTTTCTATTAAACTATGATGAGCTCATGTAACAGTTACACCTGAGGCTAATAAAATAGCTGTATTTAATAAAGGAATTTGAAATGGGTTAAAAGCAGCGATACCTACTGGAGGTCAAGTTATTCCTAGTTCAATAGTTGGGGATAATCTTCTATG